CGAAAAATCAATTATTCCGAGGACGGGTTTTTGTCGGTAAAGAGGAACAAATGATTCAAGTGGAGTTTTTTTGTAAGGTATCAATAAGCTAGACCCATGCTGCGAGTTGTTTCATGCCATAAATAAACACGAACACTCAAAAAATCTGTTGGGCAAGCAGATTCACATCTCTTACAGCCTACACAATCCTCGGTTCTTGGCGCAGAAGCAATTTGCTTAGCTTTACACCCGTCCCAAGGTATCATTTCCAATACATCTGTTGGGCAAGCTCGTACACATTGAGTACACCCTATACATGTATCATAAATTTTTACTGAATGTGACATTGGATCTATAAAACATAAAAAATTTTCGATCTGGTAAAGTAAAATATATATAATTTTATTGTAAACACCAGACGAAGCAGTAATTTATCCAATTTTTTAAGAATCAATCCATTTAAAAATCTGTATGAGCAAGGGCCAAGAGACTTTGATTTCTGTTTAAACAACCATGATCGTGCAAGTCGCAGATGCGAATTCCAATTTATATTATTAAAATAAATTATAGATGATGATTACGATTAATTATTCAATAAATTTGATTGATTGATACGAGTTGATTTTCTGTTACGATGGATCGATGAAACTATAGCTAACCCAATAGCTGCTTCAGCAGCCGCAATAGCTATAACAAAGATTGAGAAAATGTCTCCTTTTAATTGTCGATTATCAAATAAATCAGAAAATGTTACGAGATTGATATTAACCGAATTTAGTATAAGTTCAAGACACATAAGTGCTCTAACCATGTTTCGACTAGTGATCAATCCATAGATTCCAATAGAAAATAAATAGACACTCAAAAAAAGTACATACTCGAACATCATTGACAAACCCCTCATTTATTTTGATTCATTTCAATATGAATAACAGTTCAAAGGATTCGATTGATTAGAATCGAACAATTACATAACAATTTAAGGTATTGGCAATAGATTTAATTAAAAATAAAAACCTTTCGTTTTTTTTTATTTCGATTTAGAATTTCTAATTCTACGAATTAAAAATTCTAAGTATTTATTATTGACGAGCCATAGTAATTGCACCTATCAAGGATACTAAAAGAATTATAGAAATAAGTTCAAACGGAAGATAAAAATCCGTTGATAAATGAATCCCAATTTGTTGAACGTTACTTATTAGGTCCTGTTCTATAATCTGGTTTGATCGTGTACTCCAAATAATTCCGTACCATGACGTATCTGGGATAGTAGTAATTAGTGAAAAAAAAATACTTGCACAAACCAGTGAAGTGAATCCATCTCCAACAGTCCAAAGATGGAAATCATTGGAATATTCTGAACCACCAATGAACATCACGGCAAATATGATTAAGACGTTTATGGCTCCCACATAAATAAGGAGCTGTGCAGCAGCTACAAAATAGGAGTTCGCTAGAATATAGAATAAGGATATACAAACAAGAACCAATCCCAATGAAAAGGCAGAATAAATCGGATTGGTAAGTAATACTACTCCTAGACCCCCCAATATAAGAACTAATCCCAGAAATACTACAAGAATATCATGTATTGGTCCAGGTAAATCCATTATGTATAAAATAAGAGATAAATATAAATAAGTCGAAATATTTCATGCCCCTTCTGAATAGTCCAGGAAAAAATAAAAATGCTTATCCTATTTTTTTCTATATGATAGTTCCTAATTGAAGAATTATTAATGTAGTATAATGTAGATACAAATTGTAGGAATCCTACTATCTTATTTATTTAATTCAATATTTATTTAATTAAATACTAGTTTAGTAGTTGTAATTGTATATTTCGAAATCATCACAAAAATACTATTCTCAGTTTAAATCAAAGAATAATTATCAACAATCAAATCAATTATTAATCAATTATTATTTGTATTTATTGGAGCAAGAAGCTTAGATCCTTTATGTCAAAACAATTAGTAATTGGTAATCGTTCTTGAATCACGGGGTTCATCCTTGTCTATTTTGCTTTGTGTCGAATTCATAACTGTTTGAATTGTATAATCTCCAATTACTGACATTGGTAAACGACCCAAAGCAATTTGATTATAATTCAACTCGTGACGATCATAAGTGGAAAGTTCATATTCTTCAGTCATTGATAAACAGTTTGTTGGACAATACTCGACACAGTTACCACAAAATATACAGACACCAAAATCAATACTATAATTAAGCAATTGTTTCTTTTTAATATCTCTTTCAAATCTCCAATCGACAACAGGTAGATCTATGGGGCATACACGAACACATACTTCACAAGCGATACATTTATCAAATTCAAAGTGAATTCGACCACGGAAACGCTCTGATGTAATCGATTTTTCATAAGGATATTGAATAGTTACAGGTAAACGATTTGTGTGGGATAAGGTAATTATGAAACCTTGACCGATGTATCTTGCAGCTCGTATTGTTTGTTGACTATAATTCATGAACCCAGTTACCATAGGAAGCATATTGTAAATATCCATGAAAAAAAATTGATGTTTCTTTCTCTTGTTTGAAAGAGGTTATGAATAGAGAATCTCATTTGTCATCTTATTCTGTTATTTGTCATCTTATTCCTTCCCTTATTTTTATTTAAAGGGAAACAAGTTGGAAAGAAGTTGTCAATAATAGATTACCCAAGGAAATGGGTAAAAGAAATTTCCATCCAAGATTTAATAGCTGGTCCATTCTCATTCTAGGTAAAGTCCATCTTGTTGTGATAGAAATGAACAGAAACAAATAAGCTTTAGATAATGTAATAAATATACCAATTGTCATTCCAAAGAATCCATCCATTTGATTTTTTACGAAAAACTCGGGACTGAATATGTACGGAATAGATAAATCCCACCCACCTAAGTAAAGAACTGTTACAAATAATGAGGAAACTAATAGATTTAAGTAAGAAGCAATGTAAAACAAACCATATTTGATACCTGAATATTCAGTTTGATAACCTGCTATTAATTCCTCCTCTGCTTCTGGTAAATCAAAGGGTAATCTCTCACATTCTGCTAGAGAAGAAATTAGGAAAACAATAAACCCTATAGGTTGACGCCACAGATTCCATCCCCAAAAACCATATTTTGACTGCGCTTCAATTATATCAACTGTACTTAAACTGTTGGATAATCATAGTCGATAATAACATCACTGTCACATCGCTATTCCAAAACCGTACATGAGATTTTCACCTCATACGGCTCCTCAATGGCCAAAAATAATGTAAGGACTGCTCTTTTTCTAATATTATCGCCATATTTTGGTAGGGTAGATAGAATAAAGATACATCGGGTAGTCCTAAATTAGACCAATGGAATTCTGTCTGCTAGAATAAGAAAAAAAGCACTTCTGAATTGATCTCATCCTTTATTATAATTAGAATTTCTCATTGTTCAGTAATAACTTAATCTTTCAATAAAATACTCGTTATATCAATGGATATAAAGAATTAGGTATTAGTTCATGGCTTATGATAAGAAGTATATATGGATGGAAGAAAAAATAAATAAAATTTTTCTCTATTCTATCTATTATTATTCCATTTCTTTTGTTTCTGTTCTTCTTTCTCCGAATAGGGTACTTAAAAAAAAAAATAAAGGATTAATTCGTTCTTGATAGTTATTTCTTTAATCAGTGAATAGGAGCATACTCTAGATCGGAATCGTGGGGAAGTACTACTTGATCATTTCTACCAATGTAAAGACCCTATTTTGATTCGTTTTATGCAGGAATATCTTTTTTTTATACCTTATGTTATCTCTATTACTAATCTTTTATGTACCTTGGTGTTCCTAACCGTCCACTGATTTTTGATTGATACCGTATAGTATAGTAAGTAGTACATACAAAACTATAAACTTCATACAATTAATCTTTTACACCCGCTTCAAGATATGATCTATATGATGATTAATCAAAAAATATCAATCTTGGGGTAAGCAGTTTACACTGCTTATGTTTACTTTCACTTTATTCTTGTACATAGGGAATGAGATTTTCTTTTCTTACTGCGAATTTCTAAGCTGTTTTGTTTCACTCATATAACTATCTGGTTTAACTGATTGACTCGAATGATGAATAAAAAAAAAAAAAATAAGATATCTATTCAATACATTCAAAATCTTCCCTTTATCTCTAGGAAAAAGGTAAAAGTTCATGTTCTAACGAATCACACGTAGAGATATTGATAACACACATAGAGTTAATGGTATTTCATAACTAATAGATTGAGCAGCAGCTCGTAGACCACCCAAAAAAGAATATTTATTATTCGACCCATATCCTGACATAAGAAGTCCGATCGGAGCAATACTTGAAATGGCGATCCATAGAAAAACACCTATACTGAGATCAACTAAAACAAGGTGATACCCAAAAGGAATTACTAAATAACTTAGTAGAATTGATATGACCGCTATAGACGGTCCGACACTAAACAAACGAATATCCCCTCTAGAGGGGAGTAGGTCCTCTTTAAAAAGTAGTTTAATTCCATCCGCTAGAGCTTGAAGAATTCCTAATGGCCCAGCATATTCAGGCCCAATACGTTGTTGTATAGCCGCAGATATCTCTCTTTCTAACCACACAATTACTAGTACCCCTATTATGATTCCTAATATAAGGGTCAAAATGGGAACAAACAGCCATATGAGTTCATAAACCTCTTTTAAGGGTTCCGATCTAGAAAAAGAATTGATAGTCTGTACCTCTGTCGTATCAATTATCATTTCAGCGATCAACTTCTCCCATAATGATATCTATACTACCTAGTATCGTCATGATATCAGCCAATTTCATTCTTTTAACTAGCTGAGGAAGAATTTGCAAATTGATAAAACCGGGCGGACGAATTTTCCATCTCCAAGGGAAAACACTATTATCTCCTATCAGATAAATTCCTAATTCTCCTTTTGGGGCTTCCACTCTCGCATAAAGTTCTTGTTTCGACAATTCAAAATTGGGGGAAGGTTTTTTACTAATGAATCGATAGTCAAAATCATTCCATTCCGAATTCTTTGCTTTAGCAAACCGCCGGACTTCTAAATTCTCATAGGGCCCTCCCGGAATCCCTTCTAAAGCTTGTTGAATAATTTTTATGGATTCTGTCATTTCACCTATTCGTACTAAATAACGAGCTAATGAATCTCCTTCTTTTTGCCATTGGACCTCCCAATCGAATTCATTGTAACACTCATAATCATCAACTTTACGAAGATCCCATTGGATTCCAGAAGCTCTTAACATTGGTCCCGATAAGCCCCAATTTATTGCTTCCTCCCCCTCAATAGTTCCCACTCCCTCAACTCGTTCCAAAAAAATGGGATTCCGCGTAATAAGTTTTTGATATTCAGCAACTCCTGTTAAAAAATAATCACAGAAATCTAAACACTTATCTATCCAGCCATGAGGTAGATCAGCAGCTACTCCTCCAATACGGAAATAATTATGCATCATTCGCATACCTGTGGCAGCTTCGAATAGATCATATACTAATTCCCTTTCTCGGAAAATATAGAAAAAGGGAGTCTGCGCACCGATATCCGCCATAAAAGGCCCAAGCCATAACAAATGAGAAGCTATACGACTCAGCTCCAACATAATTACTCTGATATAGCTGGCTCTTTTTGGTACTTGAACATTCCCCAACTGTTCAGGTGCGTTTACTGTTATGGCCTCTGTGAACATAGTAGCTAAATAATCCCAACGTGTTACATAAGGCAAATATTGTATAATTGTTCTGTTTTCCGCTATTTTTTCCATACCTCTGTGTAAATAGCCCAATATTGGTTCACAGTCAATAACATCTTCTCCATCGAGAGTAATGATCAGTCGAAGAACACCATGCATTGATGGGTGGTGAGGTCCCATATTCACTATCATGAGATCTTTTCTTGTAGCTGGTACAGTCATATTTTTTCTTTCCTGATTCATTATTTCATGAATTTATAAAAACAAAGCAAAGGAGGTTCATCAAAATGAAAAAAAGAATCTCATAACTAAAAAAAAAATGAGTCTTCAAATTAACGAGTTTTTGGCTCCCGAATATTCAACTGACCAATTAATTTCTTATAACGCACTCTATTTTTCCTTGATAAATAAGCCAGCAATCGTTGACGTTTTCCCAGAATTTTTCGTAGGCCTCTTTGTGATAAAAAATCTTTTTTGTGCAATTCCAAATGGGAAGTAAGTCTACGTATCTTATTGGTGAAACTGAATACTTGAAATTCAACGGATCCCTTGTTTTCTTCTTTTTCTTCTTGTGGAAGAATTGAGATGAATGAATTTTTGACCATAAAATAAAAAAATCTTCTATTTTCTTGCTTTTACTTGTATTTTACCGATCAAAAAAAATAAAAAAAAAAATATATAAATTATTATTTATAATAATGTATACCAAAGATTTTAATCTGGTAAATAAAAAATTGAGATTTATTCATATATTTCTCTTTTTTTCTTTCTATCCAAAATAGGATTTGGATAGAAAGAGAAGAGATGATCCATTTTTTGCATTCACGAAAGAATATTTTGCAGATTTATTCCTGAGTTGATCCGCTACCATTAAATCAATATCATGTACCAGAATGTAACACACCATATGTTTACATCTTTCAGCTCTTATTTACCTAATATGTCAATCTATAAAATAGAAATTAACTAATTCGGAATCGTGGATACATATGTATCCTTGACATACTAAAGCGACTGCCATTATTGGTATCAAACCAATAACGATTCATACAAGCTAAATCTTCTAATCGGTAGTTTGGCCAAAGAAACAATTTCAATTTAATGAATTTATTTGCATCTGTATTAACATTATTGTCCTCATTCAAAAATTGTCCACAGTTCCTTATGATGTTTTCATTGCAAAATACTGGATTTCTATCCACAAGATTCCAATTTTTGGAATTAAAACAAATTAGAATTCTCAATTCTCTACGACGTCTAGTAGATAGAATATTTTCAGGAATGAGGCAATCATAATGATTTTTGTTTCCATTTACAGGTATAAGGCTATCGTGTGAAATGGATTTTTCGAAATGATTCTTATTAATGTATTTATTATTTATGCATTTTTCATTAGTTTGGTCTTTACTCTTTTGGATTAATGAAATACCTATGGTTTGATATATAATCATTTTTTCATCTCTTTTTAGAGATAGACGAACTGGTTCGATAATCAACATTCCCCTTTTTATCAATTCTGTAAGAGCTATATTTTTCTGAATCGTCATTACATCCAGACGCATCTCTCCTCTTTGAATGGAGGATATAGCAATATCTTTTGGATTCATCAGTCTAAGTAGGAGACAATATACCTTGATATTATCCATCATTGTTTGATTCAAAGGGTCGTCAAATCTTAATTGAAAAAGAAAATATTTTTTCAGGAAAAAATCTAGTTCTTCTTTCTTTTTGTTCTTGGATTGTTTTTTCTTTTTACCTTTTTTAGTCTCTGATCCTGTGTTTGTGTAGTCGTCTTCTTCTTTTTTTTTGTTTTGTTTTTTGAGATCTGATCCAAGATCCCCTTGACCTTTTTTTTCTTGTTCCAATTGAGGATATTTTTTTTTATTAGATGATATAGGAAGATTTTCTTTTTGATTTAGGTTGATGTTTTCATTTTCAATACCATTTTTATCTAAATTCAAAAGAAGTGATTTGATTGGTATGATCCATGCTTTAATCTTATATGCATCATAAAGTACCAGAAGCTCTGGGAAAAGCCAAGATTCTATATTAGATTCTATATTAGATTCTATATTAGATATGGTACCATATAACCCTTCTTGATTCATTCCCATCCAATTTAAAAAGTTTTTTTTTGGGGGGGGTAGGTAGATTTCTTGACGAATCCTAAAAGAAAAAAGATCTTTTTTTTGTACTTTTTTCAAAAAATTCGTTTTAGTCTTAGTATTTTTATTAATCTTGGTACCAATATGTACATTGATCCAAGTTTTCATATTTTTTTTCTTTCCAAGATGAATATGAAGAATTTTCGAATCAAAATATTTTCTATCCAGAGTTTTATCTCTATCAATACTATATCTCTCTTCGAGATAATCACTCATAGCTGTACTTACCAATACATAAAATGATTCGGGTTTTGATGTATTGAAATTATATGGAATTTCTTGGTTCCCATTTACTTTTTTTACTGTTGATCCATAAATATATGAGTCCTTCCTATCCCCATAATTCATATATTCATGTGATAAAAGATCATATCTGTAGTGTTTTTTCCATTTTTCTTTTTGACTAACCGCCGTCAATGGATCTAACACGGAAAAATTTTCTTTCACATAATGAATTAATTGGTCTTTTTCTTCCTTATATGAATTTGAGTCTTTATTTTGAATCATACGACGTTGATTGACTCTATTTCTCCATTTTTGCGGTACTAATTGAGACCATTTTCTCTGAGATAAATTGTATTGATAATGACCCTTTAACCAATTTTTCCATTCATTTATTCCAGACTTATGCATTTTATTATGTCTTGATTTGGAATCAAATATTCCTCGTGTTATACAATAATTCTTTATTTTGTCCCTAAGAAAAGGATAAGTCCCGTGATGTTGAAGTATAGATCTCAAGCCATATTTGTTAAGTAATTGGGTTTGTGACAATTTATAAAATACATATGCTTGGGACAAGGAAGATAAGTCGCAATAAATATTTGCATTTTTTTTACTAATATCATTACTAATATCAATATTAGTATTACTAATAGTATTATTAAACGACTTTTCTATAGTCGAAATAAAGTTAATAAACTTAATTGTATTTTCATTAATTTTTTGAATTTTTTCTTCATTTGTTTCATCCTTGTAGATAAATTTATTTTTTGTTGATTCAAAAAAAAGTTGTGCATTGATCCTGGGAAAGTTAATGGTACATAGCAAAAAATCTATGTATATTTTTTCAATTAAAAATCTAAAAAAATAATGTGATTTGTGTATTAATCGCCTATTTTTTCTTTTGAATATTTGCCAAATCTTTTTCTGTGATTTTGATCTTTTAACATCCCAAGATGGAACTATTTTCTTTTTTTCTTTTTTTATTTGTTCTATTTTATTTCTGATTGTAATTGTCTTATCAGCGAGATCTTTAGTCTTTTTTTCCATAAGTGAATAATTTTTTGGTCGAATGGTCCATTCCTCTTCCTGTGTAATCTTATTATTTATTTTTAAATCTTTTACATTTTCATCCAGTTCATAATTTTCATTCGATTCATATACTTTCGCTTTTCTATATAAAAATAAAAAAATTGGGTTTACTTTTTCAAGTTCTTTGATTATTAGTTTTATAACTAAAAGTATTTTGATAATCCATTTTGTGTTTTTTTTTTCAATTTTTTGAGACTCTTTCTTTTTTTCTTTTAAGATTTTTAGAACTAGAAATATTTTCCTTTTCACCTTTCTAATTTTATTTTTGATTTCTTTAGAAATGGGTTCAAAAAAAGAAGGTTTTTGTCGGGGAGGGCCAAAAGGGAGTTCTGCTTCCATTCCCCATACTGTTAAAAAACAAAAATTGTCTTTGTTTCCTTTTTTTTTCATTAGATCTTTATCATAAGATCGTACTCTAGATTTTCGCCAAGGTTTCAGAGAGAAAGGAAATAGAATCTTTATCTGAATACCGTCTGTTAACCAATCTTTGGGAAATTCTGTTTCTGATAATTGGACACCATTATAGGTACATTTAACATGCATTTCCCTATTCCATTCGTTAAAATCCTCATACCACTCGGGAAATTGGAATAATAACATACGACCAATATTTTTGGCTATTATCAATGAAGGCAATACAATGTATTTTCTGAGAAAAGATTGGCTTAGTAACATCAAACCTCTTATTGTTTGAGCAAATATAAGAGTATCCCAGGTTTCAGATATTGCTATTCGTTCCTCTTTATCTTTTTTTTCTTTTTCCTCCTTTTTTTTTTCATTTTCTTTTGTTTCTTTCTCTTCCCAATCTTCTTTTTTTTCTTTCTCTTCCCATCGCAATCTTTGCTCTTTCCCTGACCAATTCCTAAAAATGATATTAATCATATCAGAGAAGATATCAAAAGAAGGAAAAAAAAATATTTTGTCTATTCGATCAAAAAAAAGTGGGGAATGCACATTTGCTTGAAACAGTTCCCAAGTAACTGTTTTACGTCTTTGAGCACGCATAGATCCTTTGATTAGATCTCGATGAAAGTCCGATTGTTGGGAGTAACGTATCAGATAAATCTCTTCTCCTTGATCACCATTACTATTAGTAGCAGTATTAGCACTATTAGTAGCGGTATTAGTATTAGCACTAGCAAGAGAATTCTTCTCTTTGCTATCCTCTTCGCTATCCTCTTCGCTTTTCTTTTCGGTATAAATTACTACACGTTTAGCTCTTCTCGAACGAATTTCATGGTCTTCTTTTGTTGATTTTTCCTCATCTTCCTCATCTTCCTCATCTTCATCTTCTTCTTCTTCTTCTTCCAATTCCTCGGTCAAATTGTATAACCATCGAGGAACCCTTTTTTCGATGTCTTCTATTGCATCAATGTCTTCCATTGCATCAATGTCTTCTATTGTAATTGATTTGTTTTGAATTGTTGTTTGATCAGCGGAATCAAAGGATAATTCATCATCAATTGAGATGATTGAATTAGTAATATAAGTTAATAATGATTGTTTATCAATCCAATTCTTTTTTTTATATTCAAATTCTGGGGAATCATTATAATCATTATGGGAATCATAATAATCATTATAAAGTAATCCATGAATCTTATTTATCCAAAGTATTTGTATGGAATCCGAATTCCCTTTAGATAAAATTAAATCTTCTGTAGTTGAATGGAATTCTTTCATTGTTCCGCGATATGGTCCCTTCAAAAGAGGGTCATACGTCTCAGGCAAGCATTCTTTTTCATTCTCATCATTGCATAATCTGATTCTTTTTTCTAGTATATCTCGAACAAGGGATCCCTCCTTATTTTCTAAAACTTTTATTCGACTTAGCAATTCATTACTCAAGTTGTATTTTTTTTGTTCATTGGTATAAATCCAATAATTATACAGGTCTTCATGGGATAGTTTTTCTGTCGTGTACAAATCCATTTTTCGTTCTATCATTTCCGAAAAAGTTGATAAACTAGGTGGATATGTAAAAGATATTCTTTGTTTTCCATCACTTGGACATGTATAAAAAAAATATTGAGACATTTCATTTCGTACAGCATTTTCAAATCGATCATTTTTTATATATCGCAATGGACGATTCCATCGTTTAGAATCAAAAAGGAAAGTCACAAAAGGTTTTTCAAACCCGAAATAAGTCTTTTCCTTTTTCTCTTCTTTAAGTCTTCCCAATTCCCAATTATCTTGATATCCATCAAGATAAGAATCTTTGTAAACTGGGCTATCTTTATAGGATGTCTCTTTCAAATAGGATGTCTCTTTAAAGTGAAAGTGTAATTCATCCTTTGTTTTTTCCTTTCCATTCACTCGGATCTCTTCCGTTTCATCTATTTTGTCCGGATCCTCCTTTTCTTCCTCACTTTCTCTCCTTTCTTCCGTTTTTGAGGTTTCTTTCAGTTTCTTAGTGATAATAGGCGACGGCATTCTGCCTAAATAGTAGACACAGGTGATAAATAAGAGAATACTAAAGATTCGAGCCATAGAATTTCTCAATTCTGACACAAGGTACTTATTAGATCTAGATCGAATAGAATGATTTTGCCGTATCCAGAATAATACCAATCCAACCCATTTCATGAATAAAATGTGACCAATTAACCAACCAACAAAACTAGTTGTTACAAATAAGATCTTGTTGTTGCATCGAAACAGATAAATGTTGACTAATCTGGCTAAGGTTGAACTTGGTAAAATGAAATGGTTGAATAATTGAAAAATGAGATTATTCAGGAATACACATTGAATGCTGAGATTACGCATTGAATTTCTGGTAGTAAATCCATAATCCAAAAAGTTTTTGTGATTGTTCCAGAAGAAATGAAACAAAAGATACGGTAGAACTAGGACAGTTATTGTATGAGGTCTACCCAATGCTAGATGCAGAGGCGCATAATAGATCGATATGAACATCATGAGCTGTCCCGTAATAAAACCAGTTGTTGCTGATACCTCCTTCTCGGTTCCTTCTTCCATAACCCGAGCTCGGAGAAGGAAGAGATAAGAGGGCCCTATGGAGAATGTGGTCAGAAATCCATAATAGAGTCCGACCACAACGACCGAATTTATTATCTTCATGCATAAGGATAATAGATTACCTAGTAGAAAAGATTTCAAAATCATCGCAAACCTCCCCTTTTTCTTTTCTATTGCAATTTCTCGATTATTATATGATGATTTCTTAACTTTCCATATATAGAGACAGATAGACTATAAATGAGAAATGACATCTCTTATGTCAATGATACCATCTTCTTCGATTGAATGACATCTCTTATGTCAATGACACCA